TTAGTTAGTTTATCAGAATCAAAGTCAAAGCCCGCGTAATGGGCTTTGACTTTGTGACATAAACATAAAATAAAAATGGAATTGTCGAAAAACAAATTATGTGGATAATTATTATCCGATATTACTAATGAGTAAACCTCTATCAACAAGATAAAAAGCGAATTTTTCCTTCTGTGAAATGAAATTCGAATTTGGAGAGACAAATAAACCGAATTTTATCTTCCTCTATTGCGTATGTATATAGAATTCAAATATAGAAAAAATATAATATAAATATAGAGTTTTGCATCTTTCTATATCTCCCGAAAATTCGATTTTTACTAAAAATCCCTGTTCTTGGATCGGATTCTAACGAATCGAATCTAATCTTTTCGACAATTTGTAATAAACTCTTTCTTTATTAAATTCAAAAATTCAAATTAGAAATTCAAATTAGAAGACAAGAACAATAGAATAATAAGAAAAGTAAGAATAAAGTAAGATAATAAAGAAAGTGGATTATCTTATCATACACCTATTTTAGTTGGTTTAGAAAGATGGGCAAGGGAAAATCCTTTTATTTAATTCTACATTCCTTGCACTTATTAGATATATATACTTGCTTAGATATACCTAAGTATTTAGATATACTTATTATAATATACGAATTATAATATAATCATTATAAGATATATTTCTAACTAACAATATAACAATAACAGGTACAAATATTAAATTGGGGTACCCATTTTATGACAACTTTCAGCAGCTTTCCCTCTATTTTTGTGCCTTTAGTGGGCCTAGTATTTCCGGCAATTGCAATGGCTTCTTTATTTTTGTATGTTCAAAAATCTAAGATTTTTTAGATTCGATGGGGGCCAAAACCAAATCTTATCTATTTTTTTTTCAAGACTTAGATGCCACGGATACCTATTTAGTAGAATATTGTATAACATCCGGCTTCCCCGAACCGAACATAAACGAAAAAGCTCCTCTTATGCATACATAAACATGATGATAGGGTTAAATGAATTATAGCAAGTGGATCGCGGATGTATGAAATTAAAGTCTATATATCTAGTAGATCTGTATAGGGGATCATATAAAGGAAATGCTTTTAGATCTAAGCAATTTGATGAATTCCTTCTAAAAGTTCATATCAAAATAGTACTAGTTGATGAGAGTTACTTCGGAAACAAAAAAAGTAAAGTCGAATTTTTTTGGTTATTCTCTCAATTCCAATAAAATGCAACTGGATGTAGTATGTATGAGTTGGCGATCCGAATCTATATGGATAGAATTTATAGTGGGGTCTCGAAAAATAAGCAATTTCTTCTGGGCCTTTATCCTTTTTTTTGGTTCATTAGGGTTTTTATTAGTTGGAACTTCTAGTTATCTTGGTAGGAATTTGATATCTTTATTTCCGTCTCAGCAAATCGTTTTTTTTCCACAAGGAATCGTGATGTCTTTCTATGGGATCGCAGGCCTCTTTATTAGTTCCTATTTGTGGTGCACGATTTTTTGGAATGTAGGCAGTGGTTATGATCGATTCGATAGAAAAGAGGGAATAGTTTGTATTTTTCGTTGGGGTTTTCCTGGAAAAAATCGTCGCATCTTTCTACGATTCCTTATGAAAGATGTTCAGTCCATCAGAATAGAAGTTAAAGAAGGTATTTATGCTCGCCGTGTCCTTTATATGGAAATCAGAGGCCAGGGGGCCGTTCCCTTGACTCGTACTGATGAGAATTTGACTCCACGAGAAATTGAGCAAAAGGCTGCTGAATTGGCCTATTTTTTGCGTGTACCGATTGAAGTCTTTTGAAATGAATTGCATGCTTTCTCGCCGGGAGGAAAAAACTCAAGTCAAGAATCCTCTTTTTTCTCTAGCAGAACTAAACAGAAGTTTCTTCAGAATGCCCATTCGAACCAAAGCAGACGTATACGGAAGAGTCATAATATAAAAAAACAGTTTTTTTGTCCACAAAAATTGTTTTTTATGCGTCTGTAAATGGAAAACCACTCAACTTAATTCAACAAGCAAGAAATCGAAATAATGGATTCATCTCATATATCAAAGTATTTCGAAATAAAGACTTTCGCTTTTTATTTTCAATATTTGTAGTTGATACGTTAGATACAGATAGATCATATCTTGTAAATTTTCTCTACTTTTGTCAATCGGCCCTTCCCCCCTTTCTTTTTTATCCTTTCTTTTTTCTTTTGTGCTCCTTAAGAACTAAACAAGTAGATTTCTTTCTTTTCTTATAACATAATGATAAACATAATGGTAACTTTTCTGTCTTTTTTTGTCACTCATTTTTGATCAGCATAATATTTTTCATCATTTTTTTTTTTTCAATTATTCCCGGACTCTAGACTATATATAGTTTAGATAAATATAGTTATATAGTTTAGATAAATATAGTTTAGATAACCCACGAAAATTTTCGACATATTTGAGTGCGCTCTTGATATAGACAGGGCGCTACTTCGTCTCAAAATCTGAATAGAACAACCTTTATTATTTGAAGCGGTTCTTTCTCTTTCGGGCAGTTATCAAAACAAAAGAGGGCAATTACTTCGAATTTGATTAATTGAGATGAGATATCTGTAAACAATAACAATATCAATATAACAATAATATATATTTCATTGGAACATTCGAATTCAAAGTGGATTCTTATTTTCTATTTCTGTATTCTTTTTAGATTCAAGGACTAAGCACTGAATAAAAAAAAAACAGAGAATAGATTCGTGAGCCCCTACCTTATAATAATATAATTATAACGAAAAGCATGCTTGATAGAAAGATTAGATCACATAAAGTCAACGAATGAGGTGGGTTCATTAACAATTCACAGATGAAAAAATGGCAAAAAAGAAAGCATTCACTCCCCTTCTATATCTTGCATCTATAGTATTTTTGCCCTGGTGGATCTCTCTCTCATTTAATAAAAGTCTGAAATCTTGGATTACTAATTGGTGGAATACTAGGCAATCCGAAACCCTTTTGAATGATATTCAAGAAAAGAGTATTCTAGAACAATTCATAGAAGTCGAGGAACTCTTCCTGTTGGACGAAATGATAAAAGAATACCCGGAAATACATCTACAAAAACTTCGTATAGGAATCCACAAAGAAACGATCCAATTGATCAAGATGCACAATGAGGATCGTATCCATACGATTTTGCACTTCTCGACAAATCTAATCTGTTTCGTTATTCTAAGTGGTTATTCTATTTTGGGGAATGAAGAACTCCTTATTCTTAACTCTTGGGTTCAAGAATTCCTATATAATTTAAGCGACACGCTAAAAGCTTTTTCTATTCTTTTATTAACAGATTTATGTATCGGATTCCATTCGCCCCACGGTTGGGAACTAATGATTGGCTATATTTACAAAGATTTTGGATTTGCTCATAATGATCAAATTATATCTGGTCTTGTTTCTACCTTTCCAGTCATTCTAGATACAATTTTTAAATATTGGATCTTTCGTTATTTAAATCGTGTATCTCCGTCACTTGTAGTTATTTATCATTCAATGAATGACTGAAAAATGATTCACGGATTCAATTATAATCTTTCTTACTTTCTATATAAGCAAAGCGTGCAAAGTCGTACTTACTTTACGACTTCTACCCATCAGGAGAATACAATTTCTCCTCTATTTCGGTAATTTTTTTTTCGTTTTCAGTAAAAGTAAATAGCAGAATCGTGGATAGGGAACTATACTAGTGACCTACCTAATTTTATTGTAGAAATTTTCGGGATCAATGATTGGACCATGCAAACTAGAAATACTTTTTCTTGGATAAAGGAGGAGATTACTCGATCCATTTCCGTATCGCTCATGATCTATATAATAACCGGGGCATCCATTTCAAATGCATATCCCATTTTTGCGCAGCAGGGGTATGAAAATCCACGAGAAGCAACTGGGCGCATTGTATGTGCCAATTGCCATTTAGCTAATAAACCCGTGGATATTGAGGTTCCACAAGCGGTCCTTCCTGATACTGTATTTGAAGCGGTTGTTAGAATTCCTTATGATATGCAACTGAAACAAGTTCTTGCTAATGGTAAGAAAGGGTCTTTGAACGTGGGTGCTGTTCTTATTTTACCGGAGGGATTTGAGTTAGCCCCACCTGATCGTATTTCGCCCGAGATGAAAGAAAAGATAGGCAATCTGTCTTTTCAGAACTACCGCCCCACTAAGAAAAATATTCTTGTGATAGGTCCTGTTCCTGGTCAAAAATATAGTGAAATCACCTTTCCTATTCTTTCCCCAGACCCTGCTAGTAATAAGGATGTTCATTTCTTAAAATATCCCATATACGTAGGCGGAAATAGGGGAAGGGGCCAGATTTATCCTGACGGGAACAAAAGTAACAATACAGTTTATAATGCTACGGCAACAGGTATAGTAAGCAAAATCATACGAAAAGAAAAAGGGGGGTACGAAATAACCATAACGGATGCATTGGATGGACATCAAGTGGTTGATATTATCCCCCCAGGACCAGAACTTCTTGTTTCAGAGGGTGAATCTATCAAACTCGATCAACCATTAACAATTAATCCTAATGTGGGTGGATTTGGTCAGGGGGATGCAGAAATAGTACTTCAAGATCCACTACGTGTCCAAGGCCTTTTGTTCTTCTTGGCATCTATTGTTTTTGCACAAATCTTTTTGGTTCTTAAAAAGAAACAGTTTGAGAAGGTTCAAGTGTCCGAAATGAATTTCTAGATCCGTGGATTTATCAACATCAATTTTGTAAAAAAGAACAAATTCTTCCTGGCAATTAGGTTAGGTATGATGAAAAAAAGTATGAAAAGCCTTTTGCTTCTTTCTTTATATTCTTTCTCTAGGAATTTGTTTTACCGCATTCAAAATATGTATATTGTGAAGAAGACTTTTTTTTACCTCTTTTTTTTTTCTTTTTTCAATCTAAATTGGAGGGGTGTAATTGTATTCCTATTATCAGATTTAAATGTCACGGAATGGGTTTTCTAAA